GTGAGATATACACGAAATACGTGCAGGATCATCATTAGAACCATCATACTTGCTGACCATCGATGAACTGATCGAATTAACCAACCAAAATTGGCCTCAGTCATTATGTATTGAACAGAGGAAAAAGCTTCTGTAACGGTTGGACGATAGTAAAAAGTCATAGCAAAACCTGTAGCTACTTGTACTAAAAAACAAGTAAGTGTGATCCCCCCTAAACAATAAAATATGTTGACATGAGGAGGAACATATTTACTAGTTATATCATCCGCAATCGCCTGAATCTCGAGACGTTCCTCAAACCAATCATATACCTTATTGAGATAGGTAATCCAAAGGAATTCCCCCTCTGAGAACCGTATATGAGAATTTCATCTCGTACGGCTCAAGCGGAAACACACAAATACTGATTTCAACGGATATGTAATAGAAAGTTCAAAACTTCTTAGCCACTTGATTCGATTTGCCCCAAAGATACGAAGTAACAAAAATCCGGAATCTCTTCTTTGTGATGATAATGCCAAAAATATCAAGTTGGCTCATCCGTCTTTCTTTATGTTGATCGTTACAGGCCTCTTGAATCTTCTTTTCCCTATTTATTTTTTTATTTGTTATTTGATTTGTTGTTTTTTGTGCGTAATGCAGATTAACAATAGTTTTGCTATTGATAGGGATTCCCTTGTTGAGACCCTATGAATCAATTGAAACCTCAGATTCATACTAGAACCACGATGATTTAATCAAGCAAAGCCTGAAGCTAAACTCAAAGGTTCTCTGAGTAAGAACCGTTTGATGATCACTTATTCAACGAATGGATGTAATGACTCAACAAAATCTAGAGAAACATTTGTCCTTTGTTCAAACTGAAAGAAGAAAAATCGTTTGATTTAGGAAATACCTATTTGAATTTTTTTTTGAGTCCGGTTGCGAAGTCTGAATAGTAAATAGTAGGTATGAATCATAGTTCAAATATTTCTTTTCTTGATCTATTCTATATATTCCGTGCTCCAGATACTAGAATAAATATCCGACGAGGTAGAATCATCTTGATAGAGATGACAGGCCCATTTTCTGTATTATCAATAGGATCGATTATAACAAGTCACACACTCATATTCCGGAAATACCGAAACAAATAAATCTCACGGTCGAACTACCAGAATGGTCTAGAAATCCGAGTCTTTCTTAAGTTAAGTAAAGTCATTTTTTTGATTGAAAAACTAGGACTTTCTAGTTCTTATGAACCTAACTCATTGAAATTCCATCCAGTAAAACGGAAGAATTATAAATTTCCAAAATAATAGATAGGAATATCGCAAATAGAGCCATTGCGACCCCCATAAGTGGTGTAGTCCCCCAGCCCGGTGCTACTTTACCATATTCCGAATTCAATGGTTTCAATAAATTCCCTACAGTAGTTCGTCTTGGCCCAGATCTAGAACTACCCTCAACGGTTTGTGTAGCCATAAAATACTATTCATTGGTTGAGATCTGTTGACTTTGTATACCATTTCGTTGTAGTTGTAAATAAACGATCTTATCGTAGATCCATTGTGATCTTGAAATTATCTAAAAATGGAAACAGCAACCCTAGTCGCCATCTCCATATCTGGTTTACTTGTAAGCTTTACTGGGTACGCCTTATATACCGCTTTTGGGCAACCCTCTCAACAACTAAGAGATCCATTCGAAGAACACGGGGACTAGTTGAAGTAATGAGTCTCCCATATTGGGAGGCTCATTACTTCAATTGAGATAATGAAAAATTATTTCATTTTTTTAGTTTTAGTCGGAACCTTAGGCGGTTCTCGAAAAAAGATAGCGAAAAAAATTATCCCTAAAGTCGAGACTAAAAGGAATGTATAAACCAATGCTTCCATAGATTCGATCGTGGTTTACAATTATAGCTTCCACACCTATTCATTTGGGATCATTTACCATATAAAGAAAAGTAAAGAGTCAAAGAATAAATGGTGATTCAAATCAAGATTTCTCCGGTACCTTATATCAAATCAAAAAATAGAGGCGAAAGATACCAGAGCAATGTTGTATCAGACTACTTGTCTCCTTGTAGTTGGATCCCCAATTTTTTGAAATGCTCCAAATTCCACTTGAGCATCCAAATCTGGATCAATACCAGCAAAAACATCTCTGAACAAGGTTCTAGCACCATGCCAAATGTGTCCAAAAAAGAAGAGCAAAGCAAACGTAGCATGCCCAAAAGTGAACCAACCCCTTGGACTGCTACGAAAAACACCATCGGATTTCAAAGTAGCCCGATCTAATTCAAAAATTTCACCTAATTGGGCACGTCTAGCGTATTTTTTTACAGTAGCAGGATCACCATAACTAACTCCATTGAGTTCGCCACCATAGAACTCGACAGTTACACCTACTTGTTCAACACTATACTTTGATTCTGCCCTTCTAAAAGGAACATCGGCTCTCACAATTCCGTCTCCATCTACTAAAACTACCGGAAATGTTTCAAAAAAAGTGGGCA